AATTAATTTTAGGATATAGGACTTTCCCATTAGAACAGGTTGTTCAAAAGGATCTCCTGTTCTTCCATCAAATATTCTGCTTTTTCCCGGATATTCGGGTTCAAATACCCATGGATTTTTTGTTTGCTTACTGGCTTCATATAATTCAGAAAAAACAAGTTTTCTTGAGGCCTCTTGCTCATATCTCTCATCAAAGGGTGCTATTCTATAATGTCTCTTTAACAGATCCCCCGCTAACCCGAGTGAACATTCAAATATCTGTCCCACATTCATTCGTGAGGGAACTCCCAATGGGTTGAATACCATATCAACGGGCGTTCCATCTTGCAAATAGGGCATATCTTGTCTAGACAAAATTTTCGAAATTATACCTTTATTCCCATGCCTTCCAGCTACTTTATCCCCCACTTTGATTTCACGTTTATGTGAAATATATACACGAATCCTTTCTTGATTACAATTGGAACCCCCCTTTCTACGGATCCATCTCACATCAATAACTCGGCCCCTTCCACCTATAGGTAGTCTTAGCGAAGTTTCTTTTGAAGTGGATACCTGAATGCCAAGTATAGCTCGTAATAATCTATCCTCTGGGGCATATGATGATTCATTCGCTGTCTGAGGTGTTAATTTACCTACTAAGATATCACCTGTTTCTATCCAAGATCCCAGCATAACAATTCCATTTCTGTCTAAATTTCGGAGTAAATGAGCCTCTAAATGCGGAATCTCCTTAGTTATTCTTTCAGGACCTTGGCTTGTTACATGAGTCTGAATTTCATATTTCCGGATGTGAAAAGAAGTATAAATATCTTCATAAATCAGACGTTCACTAATTAGTACTGCGTCTTCAAAATTGTAACCTTCCCATGGCATATAAGCTACTAATACATTTTTTCCTAAAGCGAGTTCCCCACCAGCTGTGGCCGCACCACCCGCTAGAATTTGTCCCTTTTTAATATATTTACCCCGCCGAACCTGAGTTTTTTGATGCATAAAAGTATTCTTGTTGGAACGTTGATACATAACTAATGGAATGCTTAGAGTATCCCCATTACTTGATAAAACGATCTTGTGAGTATCAGTATAAATGATTTTTCCCTTGTGTTCGGCTATAGCTGAAATACCCGAATCTAGAGCCGTTTGGCCTTCCAACCCAGTTCCAACAATGCACTTTTCGGAACGAGAAAGGGGAACTGCTTGGCGCTGCATATTAGAACTCATTAAAGCTCGATTCGCATCATTATGCTCGATAAAAGGAATGAGGGAAGCTCCAATAGAAAAATATTGGAAAGGAAAAATGCTTCTAAGATGAATCTCTTCCCATGCAATAGTCAGGAATTCTTGACGATATCGAGCCGTAACAACCTGTTGTTCTTGAATACCCCGATTCAAGGCCAAAGAATTTCCTGCTGCTACCATATAATATTCATCTCTATTTGGTGATAAATAAACCATCTGTGCCTCTTTTGATCTCTCAGATAATTCATAAAAAGGACTCTCTATAGATCCCCAATAACCAACCTTAACATGAGTAGCTAATGATCCAATAAGTCCAACATTGATTCCTTCGGACGTGTCAATTGGGCAAATACGTCCATAGTGACTCGGGTGGATATCTCGTATCCGAAAACTAGCAGTTCGCCCCGTCAATCCCCCAGGACCCAAATAACTCCATTTTCGCCCATGAACAATTTGTGTCAACGGATTAGTTCGATCCAAAACTTGAGATAAAGGGTGTAGGCCAAAAAACGATTCATAAGTAGTTGTTAATGAAGTTGAAGTTACCAAATTTTGAGGAGTCGGTATCAATTTATGCCTGATTGCTCCACATATAGTTCCTCGAACCGCATTTTCTAAACGAACAAGAGCCAATCCGAATTGATCCTGTAATAGATCTGCGACAGAACGAATACGTTTATTTTTCAAGTGATTCATATCGTCAAGTATACCCATTCCAAATTTCATTTCAATCAAATGATCCACAGCAGCCAATAGATCTTGTGGTAACAAAAATGTATTGTTTTGGGGTATATCAAGATTCAGTCTCCGGTTTATATTTCGTCGACCAATCTTTCCTAATTCACATCTTTGGTAAAAAAATTTCTTTTGTAATTCCTTGCATAAGGACTCAGAAAATACCGGATCTCCCCCTACCCCTACACAAGCAAATTGTTGATAAAACTCCAGAATAGCATTTTCTTTTGACCCAATCTTTTTTTTCTCTTTTTCATTCGGGAAAGACAAGAAAATCTCAGGGTAACAAACATTATCTAGAATTTCTCTTATATTCGAACCCATAGCTGATGATAGAACTAGAATAGATATTTTTTGTTTTCTACTTACACGGGCCCATATCCTTGCTTTTCTGTCAATTTCTAATTCTGACCTTCCCCCCCAATCCGATATTATAGTACTGGTATAGACAGAAATTCCGTTATGTTCCAATTCTGAACGGTAGTAAATACCAGGACTTTGCAATATTTGGTTGATCACAATTCGGTATATTCCATTTACTATAGAGGTTCCAAAAGAATTCATTATAGGGATGTTCCCAATAAAAACTGTTTGTTCTTGCATATTTCTATCGGTTTTCCAAATTAAGACCGCGGGTACATATAATTCAGAAGAATATGTGAGTGATTCATATACAGCATCTCTTTCTTTTATCAAGGGCTCTACCAATTGATATGTTTCCACAAATAAATTAAATTCAATTTCTTGATCTCTATCTTCAATTTTTGGAAACTTATGAAATTCTTCCGCCAAGCCCTGATTAATGAACCTAAAAAATCCCTCAAATTGTATCTGACTAAATCCAGGTATTGTGGACATTCCTTCATTTCCATTCTGGAGCATCTTAATCTGAAGTTTCCTCTTTATTGAAAAAATCCCATTATTGGCTTAGCTCACTATTCATCGAACCATACCGATCGATCTAGCAATGATGGAATGGGTATTCTGTTTACTGAATCACATAAAATTTTAGCCAACTCTATCCATATATATCATACGTATGAACGGAAGCAAGACAGAGAAATGGAGGGCATTTTTTACGCAAGTTCGAATTTGAGCCAGGTACAAATAGAAAGAAATTCAAATTGATAAAGCATTCCTGGGAAAAAATTCTGTCACTTAGGTTGACGGAGTCTTTTATCGGTATCGGATAAGAAAATTGATCCAATTTCTACCCAATTCTTTTATTATGATATTACGATCAGGGTACAAAAAAGAAAAAATAAATGAATTTGGGAATCAATCTGCTCTCTATGAATGAGATAAAAACAGAAGAATCAGGAATAGCATAGAGTTTAACTATTTTTAGCACAAACGCTCAAAAAGGAATTCGCAAATCTTTTTTGGTAGTAGAATTTATAAAATACAATTGAATTGCGTACGTAATACTCATAGGAGTAATCTTTAGGAAGTACATACCGGCACATGCCGATATAGCTATCCATATATCGCATCTTTTCTCATAATTGAACTTGGTGCAACATAGGTCAAGTCGCACTCGATCAAAAATCATAATCATAATGTCTATTTTCTATTCATTCGGTATCCACGTATCAAAATTCCAGCTCTGTAGTTTACACTGTTCTGGGGTTTACATATACACATATAATATTATAATTAATATTAATATAATATTAATATTTAGAATATAATATTAGAAAATATAATATTAGAATATTATAATTGATTATAATTGTAATTGATAATAATTAGTCGTAAATCAATTGGATTTTTCATCCATTAAGGGAATACAAATGGAATTTGGCGACATGGCCAAGTGGTAAGGCGGGGGACTGCAAATCCTTTATCCCCAGTTCAAATCTGGGTGTCGCCTGATCAACAAAAAAAGACTTGGAAGTTTTGAATCCTGCTGATCGAACTTGACAAATTCTTGCCCCGCAAAAGCATAGGCAAGGGACTAGATCTGTCGATACTTGATTTTGAGAACCCGTAGGTCCTATAAAAGACTGTCATCTTTTTTATAAAAATTTATAAAAATCTGGTTTCTGAGTGTGGCTTAAACAGATACCAATAAATCTGAAGCAATCCAATCTTATTAATGCATTGGTTTGGGCTATTCTGAATTGAACCAAATAAAAGAAATAATGATAATTCATTCTATTCTGGGTATCAGAACTATGAAAATAAGAAGTCGTAAATCTTGGTATCCAAGGATTCCTAAGAGACACTCCATTTTGGTTCCTAAGGTTAAAGATGTGGAAAGAACTGAGCGAGGATACTTTGTATCCAAACTCAGGATAGGCTCTGAGTGCTCAGAAATGAAATCAAAATGGTTATTCTTCTTTTCTTATTTTTTTTTTCTTCTATTTCATTATCTATCTTATATATCTTATATATATAATATAAATAATAAATAATAAATATAAATATAATAATAATATATATTTAAATATTTAATATTTAATATATTTAATATTTAATTTTATATTTTTTTATATATTTTTATATTTTATTTTATTATTTCCAATTCTTGAAATTTCAATAGAATCTATTGACTAAGAAATAAAGGACCTTTTTACGAGTGGATTCGTAAAATTGTTTCATCACTAGCCGTAAGTAAGAATCCTATTTTGACTCTGCACCATTGATTCCACTATAATTATGAATTAATAATGGAATAAATACTTCATTTCATAGAGATAAGGGACATCATTCACATGGATATAGTAAGTCTCGCTTGGGCTGCTTTAATGGTAGTGTTTACATTTTCTCTTTCACTTGTAGTATGGGGAAGGAGTGGGCTTTAGAGCTAGTAATATTAAGATTACTAATTTAGTACTTTACTGAATAATATAATTCTATCACTGAATAATATAATTCTATCAATTGTGATCGTTTTGCCAAAGCTTAAAAAAAAAAAAAAAAATACCTTGACTTAGTTTAGTTTATCTATATTCGTTTAATTCTAAATATTAGTAAATATTATAATTAGATAATTATATATTTTTTATATTATAATATTC